TTATTAGTTCTATTCTATACTGTATCCATATCGTTTATCCCTATGAGATACCGTACAAAATATAATGCAGAAGGAAGAGATATAATGAAATTCTTGATTAGATCTTCTCATAGGAACGATCTATTTTATTTGATTGATGGATCCAACAACCAAACCTATTTTTAAAAAATTCATTAAAAAAGAGAGTGGTTTTATTCGAAGCGCTTCGTGATTTTCAACCAATTATGTGCTTCAATATAATTACCTGGAGTAAGCGCTATAGCTTGTTTCCAATACTCAGCAGCTTGATCGGACCAAGCTTCCGCAATTTCAGAATCACCCTGTAGAATGGCCTGTTCTCCCCGGTCGGAATAGGTGGTTCCTTCCCTTAGAACCGTACTTGAGAGTTTCCTATCTCATACGGCTCAAAAATCGATTCTTTTTGTGTCCTATCTTAATCTACCCTATGCTAACTGAATTAGATTTCTCATAAACCTATCCCATTTTTTCTTGGGTTAACCAGAAGAAGTTAATTACATAAGTTTCAAACCCTAATTTTGATCAATAATCAGAATCAGTTTGATCTTTTCTCCCACCTTCAGAAGAATGAAGCATAGGTATCCCCACAATATCGTTAGAATTTTCTGAAAGGTAACTATCTCGGTTTCATATATGGAATTCATATAGAATCTTTGAAAAAGACTTTTTTCCATAAGAAAAAAGAACTTACTATCTTTGGGATCTGATGCTACACCGCTGCTCAATACCTTAGTGGATCGACTCTATTACATAAGTTGATTCCTAACTTTTGTCCCATATCATGACATAAGTAAGCAGTTCTTAACTGTATCGACTCAATAGCTCGCTAATTGATCTTTACGGTGCTTTCTCTATCAATTTGATCCTTTATCCATAGAATATAGTATATAGGCTGCACTCATTTTTTTTTTTTTTCTTCCTATTTTGGTTCTCGTGAAGTCTCTTTCCTTGCTACAGCTGATAAAAATCGTTGCTTTGGACGATGCATTATGTAGAAAGCCTATTTTTTCTAGTATTTACTAGCCAATTTGATCTTTGCTTTTTTCCTTATTTCTATAGTGGAGATAGTCGCACGTAATGACAGATCACGGCCATATTATTAAAAGCTTGTGGTAAGAATGGGTTTCGTTCTAGTGCCCGGAAATAATATTCCAAAGCCTTTGTATGCTCTCCATTGCTTGTGTGTATAAGGCCTATGTTATAGAGTATATAACTTCGATCATAGGGATCAATTTCTGGTCGCGTAGCTTCATAATAATTCTGTAAAGCTTCCGCATAATTTCCTTCGGATTGAGCCAACATCCGTTACGGTCGTTCATTCTATTCAAAAAATCTCCGTTCCAGAACCGTACATGAGATTTTCATCTCATACGGCTCCTCCCTTCTGCGCATAGTACTAAGGGGAATAATCCATAGAATAAAAATTGAACTATTCTCATCTCATTATGAACTGAAAGGAACTAGTATTTTTACAAGAAATCTCTAGCCAGCCTTCCCGCAAGAGGTTTTTTCTTAACACCAATCATATTAGTGTTAGATATAAATGGTAACTCCAACAATTTCTTTGTTCTCAACGCCTTCTATTTCCAGGAATTAGTCACTTCAACGATCTTTGATGGTTATACGGGTATCCAAAGTACAAACGAGATGGATGTTTGTTGTCCCAACCATTCTTGTTAGTCCCGATACCGATAAGGAAAGGGGGAATTTATAACAAAGTTTTTGTGTTGTTGATTCCTAGGTGTAGTGCTTTTTCCCTTATGCCGTCTATTGGTACTAATGTAGTGTAGGATTGACCCGCAATACAGAACCCATAGGTGTAACCTTTCGCTCAATACTCAAATCAACAATTGAAACATCTGAGGCTGCATCAATCGAGGATACACGATAGAAGGAATTGTTCTATCTCCAAACTTCACCTTCACCGAGCGTAGGTTTATTTCAAGAATTTCGTTCTTTCTATACCGAACCGCGTCTCTTTCTCGTAAGACTGAGGTGAGGGCTAAAAAAAACAAGAAAAAAGAATCAAATCGCACCATCTCTGTAATAGGTAAATGCCTTTTTTTCTCCTGAAGTTGTCGGAATTATTCGTAATAAGATATTGGCTACAATTGAAGAGGTCTTATCAATAAAATTTCCATTTATATGAGATCTAGGCATAATTAGCAATCCATTCTAGAATTCTTTTCATTACCCCTCGGGGAAAATGATCCCACAAACAAAGCAAAGGAATTATACAGTACGAAATAACATAAAAACAGACTAATTTTATTCTAATAAATAGATATTAAATAGATATGGGCTTTCCACTTAAATTGTCCCCTTTTGTTTGGGAAAGATATGAGATATTGGAATCAGATTGATTTCATTCCCATTTTTGTAGTATACCAATGAGCGGAACTATTACTATTTCATCTAAGTTAAATAACCAAGGACTTTTTTTACTACAGATTCTAATAACTCGAGAAGTTTTGATTTGGTT